TTTGTGTTTATTTGAGTAGTTGTTTGTAAATAATAGTTGATATAGGTTGGGATTTGGTTAGTTCATTATATTGATATAAGTATATTTTCTGAAGGGTGTGTTTTGAGGTGCGTGAGGAGTAACCATAAGTAGTAATTATCTATTTGGGGAGAGGTGGGGCGTTTATTTTAGATAGCTGGGTTTGTTTTGGTGGATATGCCAGTAGGGGGATGTCTCTTTATGGGATGTACCTCAGAAAATACGGTCCAGGTGTCTGGGTGTAGAGTTGATTTTTGGTGGGTGGTTAGTTATTTTTAAATTTATTTTTAAATTTGGTCGGTTTAAAAATGCTGGTAAAATTGTTTATTATGTCCTGTAACCATTAATTAAATAACACCTTAGTGGGCGGGATGGGGACTAAGACATTCAACCAGAGGCGCGATGACAGCATAAAGCCTGGCAAAGCACAGGCATGCGCTGCAGGGTTGTCGTTGGAATCCACCAGCCTACGGAATTGTTGAAGCTCGCATAACTCTCCATAGAGGTCCATTAGAGTGCTCCCGTGACGCGGTTAAGAGGGTGATAGTACCACACCATCGTGATGTCTTATTTAAGGGGAACATATGGGCGATCTTGATGTTATGGCCCTGAGGTAGGAACCAAATGCCAGGTATAATTCCAGGATAATCAAGCCCTGTCTATATGGGCCCGGAGCGAGGATACTAGTAACTATGAGCGGGTTGTTGGTTTCACGGAGGATGGTAGATCAAGAGGTTGATTAATACCTGTAGGATATTCGTGTTGAAGAAGATTTATCGAATGTGATGTGCTATGTACTGTAAATAGATTAATGTACTAATGTACTGTCATGGGATCTCGTGTTGGGTGGATAGTCATATTTGGGACGGTGTTATGCACGTTGGGTTTCTATGCGTTCTGGTCCGTTGTGAGATTATAATCCTTGCCTGTAAGCATGTTGATGGTGTTTTAATGCACGTTTTGGTTATATGTGCTATGTATAATTAAGCATTCGTAGTACTATGTATTATTCATGGGGACGAGCAATAATGCACTAATTACATAAGGTGGGGTATTTTGTGGTGTGATTTTTTCGATAATAAACGGTTTGACTGATATTCAGGGGATAGTTTAAGATTAGAATTTCAGCTTTGGGTGTTGATGGTAGAATAAGAAGTTCTTTCCCTGAAATCGTCCCGGGGAGTGAGAATTCTCCATGTCTGGTTTACAAGACCAAGGTATTAAATTATACTACAAGGACATTTATCATTTAAGTAGTTTGTTTTCAATTAGAGTGGATAGGGGGATGAGTGTAATAATAGTAAGAAAGTATATGATTGATGCAGTTTGGCCGATAGTTATGAAAGGGTATTCGACTGGTTGGCCTCCAATTCATGTTAGTGTGAGTAAATCAGCTACTAGGGCCCAGAATAGAATTTGGGTAATGGGTCGAAATTTTATGGTTTGTTGCTTGGATAGGTGTAGAGTAGGAATGATTATTAAGACTAGGATGGATAGAACTAGGGCTAGAACACCTCCTAGTTTGTTGGGGATAGATCGTAAGATTGCGTATGCAAATAGAAAGTATCATTCTGGCTTGATATGGGGCGGGGTGTTGAGAGGGTTGGCTAGCGTATAATTGTCTGGGTCAGTTAGAAGGTCGGGTGAGAATAAGGTTAAGCTTATTAAGCATAGGAGAAGAAGAATTAAGCCTAGGATGTCTTTGATTGTGTAGTAGGGGTGGAATGTGATTTTGTCGGGGTCTGATGCCATTCCTGACGGGTTACTTGACCCTGTGTCATGCAGAAACAAGAGATGGATAGTTGCTAGGGCTGCAATAATAAAGGGTAGAATAAAGTGAAAGGTAAAGAATCGTGTAAGGGTAGCTTTGTCTACTGAAAAGCCACCTCAAACTCATTGTACGATATTGGACCCAATGTAGGGGATGGCTGATAGGAGGTTTGTAATTACTGTGGCCCCTCAGAATGACATTTGGCCTCATGGGAGGACATAACCTATGAATGCTGTGGCTATAGTTGTAAGTAGTAGGATAACACCGACATTTCAGGTCTTTAGAGAGAGGAAAGATCCGTAATACAAGCCTCGGCCGATGTGTAGAAAGAGGCAGATAAAGAATATGGAGGCACCATTTGCGTGTAGGTAGCGGACTATTCAACCGTAGTTGACGTCTCGGGTAATATGGGCGACTGAGGAGAAAGCGGTTGAAGTATCTGGTGTGTAGTGTATGGCTAGGAATAGGCCTGTGGTGATTTGAATAATTAAGCAGATGCCAAGGAGTGAGCCAAAATTTCATCAGGCAGAGATGTTGGATGGTGAAGGTAAGTCAATGAGTGAGTTATTGATGATTTTTGCTAGTGGGTGTGTTTTGCGAGGGGCGGTCATTAGAATTCTTATAGTTGAAATACAACAATGGTTTTTCATATCATTAGTCATGGTTATAGTCCATGTGGGAATAATGACATATGCTTTATTTTCATTAAGTATTATATTAGTAATAGGGTTTGTAGGATTTTCTTCTAAGCCTTCGCCTATTTATGGTGGATTGGTGTTGATTTTTAGTGGTGCTGTGGGTTGTGCGATTACGTTATATTTTGGGGGGTCTTATGTAGGACTTATGGTCTTTTTAATTTATTTGGGGGGTATAATGGTTGTTTTTGGTTATACTGCGGCAATGGCAATTGATGAGCACCCTGAGACGTGGGTGTCAAGTATTGATATTTTGGGAATTTTTATGTTGGGTTTAATGATGGAGGTGGTTATGATTGTTTTATTGGGTGGTGATCCTAATAAAACGGTGGAGATTGGTGTCAATTATAAGACTGTGTCGAGTTGAATAGTTTATGAGAGTGAGGGGCCGGGTCTAATTCGTGAAGATCCTACTGGTGCTTCTGCGTTATATAGTTATGGTGTTTGAGTTGCTTTAGTTACTTGTTGAGCGTTGTTTATGGGCATGCATATTGTGATTGAGCTTACTCGGGGTGGGGGTTAAATAGTTAGAAGTAGTAGTATAGTGGGTGGAATAAAGAATGATAGGAAGTAGAGTTTAATTAAGCCTTTTTGGGTTGATGTGGTTATGGAAATTGATGTTTGGGTTTGTATTGTTATTTTTGGTATAGATTTTTCTAGTCAGAAGAAGTCTAATAGGGTTGAGGTAAGGTTTTGGCTTGCTGTTAAGCTTGAATGGGGATTTGAGCGGTGAGTAGTAATTGAGTAGAAGCCTAGTATGTTTGAGAAGTAGAAAGGTTTTACTGGGGTGCTTAATTTTATGTTATTAGTTATGTAATTGAGTTCTATTGCTATGAGGAGTCCTAGGATAGTTACTCCCAGAGCTGCCAGTTTGAGGTAGTATGGCATGGTGATTTGGGGGTATGAAGTAGGGGGAGTGCAAGTAGAAATAAGAAATCCAGCTAGAATGCTGCCCACTGCTAAGCGGTTAATAGAGTTTATCAGTGAGGGGTTATTTTCATTAATTGTAGCGGAGGATATAAATCGAGGGCGTCCTATTAGAGCGAAGAAGATGATGCGGGCGCTATATGTGGCTGTGAGAGAAGTTGCTAATAGGGTGATTGTAAGGGCTCAGGCGTTGGTATACGACGTGTTGGCGGTTTCGATGATTAAATCTTTTGAGTAGAAACCTGTAAGGAAGGGCATTCCTATAAGTGCAAAGCTGCCGATTATGAGGGAGGAGGCAGTAAATGGTATAATTTTAAATAGACCCCCTATTTTTCGGATGTCTTGTTCGTTATTAAGACTGTGAATAATAGATCCTGCTGATAGAAATAATATAGCTTTGAAGAAGGCGTGAGTGCAGATGTGTAGAAAGGCTAGGTGTGGTTGGTTAATGCCTACTGTTACTATTATGAGACCAAGTTGGCTTGAGGTTGAAAAGGCTACAATTTTTTTGATGTCATTTTGTGTTAAAGCGCATATTGCTGTAAATAGGGAGGTTACAGCCCCTAGTGATAATGCGAGTGTTTGAATGAGTGTGTTATCTTCGATTAGGGGGTGAAAACGGATTATTAAGAAGATTCCGGCGACAACTATAGTACTGGAGTGAAGTAGTGCTGAAACTGGTGTGGGCCCTTCTATAGCGGAGGGTAGTCATGGGTGGAGGCCGAATTGGGCTGATTTTCCTGTTGCTGCTAGAAGGAGGCTAATTAGTGGGAAAGAGTCTGGGTTAGGATTGAGGATAAATATTTGTTGAAAGTCCCATGAGTTAGAATATAGGAAGAATCATGCTATTGCTAGGATGAAGCCAATGTCTCCAATGCGGTTATACAGAATTGCCTGTAGGGCTGCTGTGTTGGCGTCTGTTCGGCCATGTCATCAGCTAATTAGTAGGAAGGATATAATACCTATTCCTTCTCATCCGATGAAGAGTTGAAATAGGTTGTTAGCGGTAATTAAGATTAGTATTGTGATAAGGAAGATGAGTAAGTATTTGAGGAATTGATTAATTTTTGGGTCTGAGTTCATGTATCATGTAGAGAATTCTACAATTGATCAGGTAACGAATAGTGCTACGGGGGTAAATATTGTGGAGAAGAAGTCTAGTTTAAAGTTTAGTGATAGTTTAATGGTTTGAATGGTTGTTCAGTGTCAGTTTGAAGTTATTGACTCTTGGCCTGTGAAAATAAATATTGTTATAGTTGCAATGCTAATGGTAAGAGCATAAATGATAGCTAGTTTTACATAATGGGGGTATAAGGGGTTTTTGTTGGATTTAATCAGGGTGATTGTGATGGGTGTTAATAGGGGAATTAGCATTATTAGCGTTATGGTAGAGTGCATTTTACTTTTATTTGGAGTTGCACCAATGTTTTTGGTTCCTAAGACCAATGGATAACTACTATCCTTTAAAAGTTGAAAAAGCCAAGTTGTTAAGCTTGGAGGCATGAATTAGCAGTTCTTGCATACTTTCTCGGTAGATAAGAAGTTGCGGGCTTCTATTGTTAGACTCACAATCTAATGTTTTGGTTAAACTATAGCTACAGGGTGTTAATCCCATAATTAGCTTGGGGTTAAGAGTGAGGAGGAGGATTGGTGCTATGTGTATTAGCATTAGTATATTTTCTCGTGTGAATAGTGGTTTTACATTGCTAGTACTATATGTTAGTGGTCCTCGTTGTGTTGAGGTATATATATATAATGAGTATAAGGCTGTAATTAGTATGTTAAATCCTGTAAATATAATAGTGAAATTAGATCAAGAGAAGGCGGCCAAGATTGTGAATAATTCCCCTATTAGGTTAATGGTGGGTGGGAGGGCAAGGTTAGCGAGGTTTGCCAGAAGTCACCATAGGGCTAAGAGGGGAAATAGTGTTTGGAGACCTCGGGTAAATATTATAGTTCGGCTGTGGATCCGCTCGTAGTTTGAGTTTGCCAAGCAGAATAGTAGGGATGAGGTAAGTCCGTGGGAAATTATAAGAATTATTGCGCCGGTGAAGCTTCAGGGCGTTTGAATTAGGATGGCTAAGATGACAAGGGCTATATGGCTTACAGAGGAGTATGCAATGAGTGATTTTAGGTCGGTTTGTCGTAGACAGATAGAGCTGGTTATGGCTATGCCTCATAAGGATAGGACTAGGAAGGGATAGCTTATTTTTTCTGTCAGGGGGTCAAGGATGGGAGTAATTCGTATTATGCCATAGCTACCAAGTTTTAGTAAGATTGCTGCTAGTACTATTGAGCCAGCAATTGGGGCTTCAACGTGGGCTTTGGGTAACCATAGATGAAGACCGTATAAGGGTATTTTGACCATAAAGGCTATCATACATCCTAATCATATAATGTTGTTAGTTCAGGAAAATGTTATTTCTTTGGTGCTAATTATTATTAGCATGTTTAGTGATCCTAAGTTACTTAGGTGATACAGGAGTGTAATAAGTAATGGGAGGGATCCTGTTAGTGTATAGAATAAGAAATATGAGCCGGCATTGATACGTTCTGGCTGGTATCCTCAGCGAGTGATAATAATTAGAGTGGGAATTAGAGTGGTTTCAAATAGAATATAGAATAAGATTAGCTCTGTGGCGGTAAATGTTATGATTAGGGAGATTTGTAGAAAGATTAGCATTGAGATGTATAGTTTTTTTCGTATAGAGGGGTTGTTATATAGATGTTGTTGGGTTGCTAGGATTATTAGGGGCAGTAATCAGGCCGTTAGAGTTAATAGGGGTGATGTTAGTGGATCTGAGGAGAAAGTTAATGATAGGTTGCATGGGTTGTTTGGTAAATATAGGAGTAGGGGGGTGAGGGCACTGATTAGTAGACTGCAGGTTATTATGTTGATTCATATTATGTGATTTTTTGAAAGTCAAATTATTGGAAGTAGCATAATTGTAGGCATAATAATTTTTAGCATTGGAGTAGATTTAAGTTTTGTACATAATCTAAGCCGTATAGGTTAGAAATTAAAATTAATAGGGCTAGGCCCACTGCAGCTTCGCATGCGGCAAACACTAGAAGGATGACAGGTAGCATATATATTAATATAAAGTGTATATTTAAGGTTGTGAGTGTGATTATGATGAATAGCGATAATATTATGCCTTCCAAACATAGTAGGGATGATATTAGGTGGGATCGGTAGATTAACAGTCCCAGTAGAGATATGGTATATGCTAGTGTAATGTTAATATATACGAAAGGCACTTGGTAAATATGATTTATCATAATCTAATGAGTCGAAATCATTTATTTTAATTAAACTATATACCAATTCAATTCAGTCTAGGCCTTTTTGAATTCATTCATAGGCTAATCCTGCTGCTATAATAACAATAAGGGCAAGGATTATGTTAATTGTTAATATTAGGTTGCTTGTTTGGGTTGCTCATGGTAGAGGTAATAGTAGAGCAATTTCTAGGTCAAATAATAGGAATGTGATGGCGATTAAGAAGAATTTTATGGAGAAGGGTAGGCGTGCTGAAGTTGTGGGGTCAAATCCACATTCATAAGGGTTAAATTTTTCTGTGTATATATTTAATTGTGGGAGTCAGAATGCAATGGTAATTAGTAGTAAGGCTAAAAGAATATTCGTTATTAGAGTTAATAGTAAGTTTATTACTCTCTCTCGAGCTTATCGAGGCTTATTGATTGGAAGTCAATAGTACTGTTTATACTAAGGGAGTAAGATCCTCATCAATAAATGGAGATATAGAGGAATAGTCATACTACATCTACGAAGTGTCAGTATCATGCAGCGGCTTCGAAGCCGAAGTGGTGGTTGGTTGTGAAGTGATACAGTTGTTGGCGAATGAAGCAGGTAATTAAGAATGTAGTTCCAATTATTACGTGAAGGCCGTGGAAGCCTGTGGCTATGAAGAATGTTGAGCCGTAAATTCCGTCGGAGATAGTGAAGGAAGCTTCGGAGTATTCTGATATTTGCAGGCATGTAAAATAAATACCTAGTGCGATGGTTATGGCTAATGCTTGAATCGACTCTTCTCGGTTGGATTCTATTAGGCTGTGGTGTGCTCAGGTGATTGTAACCCCTGATGCTAGTAGGATAGCTGTATTTAGGAGTGGAACTTCTATAGGGTTGAGGGGTAAGATGCCTGTTGGGGGTCAGTGCCCTCCTGTTTGTGGGGTTGGGGCAAGGCTAGAGTGATAAAATGCTCAGAAGAAGCCAGCAAAAAAGAAAATTTCTGAAATAATAAATAAGACTATTCCATATCGGAGACCCTTTTGGACGGGTGTGGTGTGGTGACCTTGGTATGTACTCTCTCGTACTACATCACGTCATCATTGAAATATAGTTATTGTGCTGGCTAATAGTCCTGTGATTAGGAGAAGGGAATAGTAAAAGTGGAATCATATAATTAGGCCAGAGGTTAGTAGGAAGGCTGATAGGGCTCCTGTTAATGGTCAGGGGCTTGGATTGACTATGTGATAGGCGTGTGTTTGGTGTGTCATTATGAATTATTGTGTAGATATAGGCTTACTAGAAGTGTAAAGACGTAGGCTTGAATTAGGGCTACACCTAATTCTAGAGTGACTAGTAAAATGATAACAATAACTGTGATTACGGAGGAAGATAAATAGATAGACGAGAGGGTTAATGCGGTGTCTCCTAGTAGGTGTATTAATAGATGGCCTGCTGTGATATTAGCTGTTAACCGTACGGCTAGTGCGATCGGTTGGATGAAAAGGCTGATTGTTTCAATGATAATTAGTATAGGGATAAGTGGAGCGGGTGTTCCTTGAGGTAGGAAATGAGCTAGAGATTCTTTTGTTTTAGATCGAAGTCCTATTAGTACGGTGGCTATTCATAGGGGAATTGCTATGCCTATATTTATTGATAGTTGGGTAGTTGGTGTAAATGCATAGGGTGTAAGTCCGAGAAGATTGGTTAGGGTAATGAAGGTAATTAGGGCTAGAAGTAGGAGGGATCAGGTCCGTCCTTTAATGTTATGTACTATTATTATTTGTTTTAGTAGGAGTTGAATTAATAGTTGTTGAAGGGAGGAGAGTCGATTGCTGACTAGTTTATTAGGGGGTATAATTAATATAGTGGGAAATATAATAATTAATGTGATCAGGGGGATTCCTAAGATTATTGGCACATTGAAGGAGGCAAATAGATTTTGGTTCATTTTAATTCTCAAGTTGTTTTATGTTTTTGTATTTTTGTTAATTTTGATAGTGGGGTAGTATAGAAAGTAAAATTCAGTATTTTTAATTGGATAATATAGAACAGGGTTATGATTATTGATAGAATTACCACTGGTCATGGTGATAAATCTAGTTGGGGCATTCACTGTAGAGAGAGGGGCTCTCTCAGTCTTTAACTTAAAAGGTTAATGCTGGGTAGCTTTACAGTGATACAATATATAAGTATGAGGCTCATACTTCGAAATCTTGGAAGTAGATGAATTCTAGGACAATAGGTATAAAGCTGTGATTTGACCCGCAGATTTCTGAACACTGTCCGTAAAACAGGCCTGGTCGTATAGAGGTTAGTATGGCTTGGTTTAGGCGTCCTGGAATTGCGTCTGCTTTAACACCTAGAGATGGGACAGCTCATGAGTGTAAGACGTCTTGTGATGAGATTAATATGCGGATGTCTGCTTCTATTGGTAGGGTTGTTCGGTTATCTACCTCAAGAAGTCGGAATTCACCAGGTTCAAGAAAGTATGTAGGTATAATATAAGAGTCAAAGGCTAAATCCACATAGTCTGAGTACTCGTAGCTTCAGTATCATTGGTGGCCGATTGCTTTGAGGGTTAGGTAGGGCTTGTTAAATTCGTCTGTTATATATAAAATACGTAGGGATGGGAGGGCGATTATGATAAGGATAATTGCAGGTAGAATAGTTCAGATTATTTCGATTTCTTGGGCATTTATGGTACTGGTATGAGTTAGTTTTGTAGTAAGTATTATGGAGATAATATATAATACTAGCGAGCTAATTAGGAAAATAATTATAAGAGTATGGTCGTGGAAAGCGATAAGTTCTTCTATGATGGGTGATGTAGCATTTTGTAATCCTAGTTGAGCTGGGTGGGCCATTAAGATATATAGGGTTTAGTCTATAATTTAACTTTGACAAAGTTATGTAATTATTTTACTAATATCTCATTGAAAAAGTCATAGGGTCTATGGGGTTGGCTTGAAACCAATTTTTGGGGGTTCAAATCCTTCCTTTTTCGTTTAAAGATTTTACATATGTAGCCTCTTCAAATGTGTGATAGGGAGGAGGACATCCATAGAGTCATTCTAGGTTAGTGAATAGTTGTTCGATGGCTAAGACTTTTCGTTTTGAGGAGAAGGCTTCTCAGATTATAAAAATTATTAGGATGACTGCTGTTAGTGAGATGAATGAGCCTACGGATGAGATGATATTTCATGTGGTATATGCATCGGGGTAATCTGAGTATCGTCGGGGTATCCCAGATAGACCAAGAAAGTGTTGTGGGAAGAAGGTTATATTTACGCCTACGAATATGACGGTGAAATGAATTTTAGCGTAGGTGTGGTCGAGTGTATAGCCTGAGAATAGTGGAAATCAGTGAATAAAGCCCCCTATGATAGCGAATACGGCCCCCATAGATAAGACATAGTGAAAGTGGGCTACTACGTAGTATGTATCGTGCAGGACAATGTCTAGTGATGAGTTGGCTAGTACAATTCCTGTAAGTCCGCCTACAGTAAAGAGGAAAATAAAACCCAGAGCTCATAGCATTGCGGGAGATCATTTGATGTTACCACCATGTAGTGTGGCTAGTCAGCTAAATACCTTCACTCCAGTGGGGATAGCAATGATTATAGTAGCTGATGTGAAGTATGCACGTGTGTCTACATCTATTCCCACAGTAAATATATGGTGAGCTCATACGATAAATCCTAGGAAGCCAATAGATATTATGGCTCATACCATTCCTATATAACCGAATGGTTCTTTTTTGTTAGAGTAGTATGTTACAATATGTGAGATTATTCCAAATCCAGGGAGAATGAGAATATATACTTCAGGGTGCCCAAAGAATCAGAATAAATGTTGATATAAGATTGGGTCCCCTCCACCAGCGGGGTCAAAAAAGGTAGTATTAAGATTGCGGTCAGTTAATAATATTGTAATTCCAGCAGCTAGAACTGGAAGGGATAGAAGTAGGAGGACTGCTGTAATAAGGACTGATCAGACAAAGAGAGGTGTTTGGTATTGGGTTATGGCTGGGGGTTTTATATTAATAATTGTTGTAATAAAGTTGATGGCCCCTAAAATGGAAGAAACACCTGCTAGGTGGAGTGAAAAAATAGTCAGATCTACAGAGGCTCCTGGGTGTGATATATTTCCTGCTAAGGGTGGGTAAACTGTTCAGCCAGTACCGGCGCCGGCCTCTAGGGTTGATGATGCGAGTAGAAGTAAGAGGGATGGGGGTAGAAGTCAGAAGCTTATATTATTCATTCGGGGAAATGCTATGTCGGGGGCACCAATTATTAAGGGAACAAGTCAGTTTCCAAAGCCTCCAATTATAATTGGCATGACTATAAAGAAAATTATGATAAATGCATGGGAGGTAACGATTACATTATAAACATGATCGTCTTCTATTAGACTCCCTGGTTGACCGAGTTCCGCTCGAATTAGGAGGCTTAGGGCTGTTCCTACTGCCCCTGCTCATGCGCCAAATAGTAGGTATAGTGTTCCGATGTCTTTATGGTTGGTTGAGAATAATCAGCGAGTTATGAACATAGGTAGAGGGTAAAATGGCTGAGTAAGCATTAGACTGTAGATCTAAAGACAGAGGAAAGGCCCTCTTTTTACCAGCTCCGAGGTGATATATCATATTGAATTGCAAATTCAAAGAAGCAGCTTCAACCCTGCCGGGGCTTCTCCCGCCTTTTTTGCCCTACGGCGGGAGAAGTAGATTGAAGCCAGTTGATTGGGTTGTTTAGCTGTTAACTAAATTTTTGTGGGTTAAAGTCCCATCAATCTAGAAAGGGCTTAGCTTAATTAAAGTAATTGATTTGCGTTCAGTTGATGCAAAGTAGAGTTTTGCAGTCCTTATGATGGTGCAGAAATTAAGTATAATTTACTTACTAAGAGCTTTGAAGGCTCTTGGTCTTGTTAACCTAAATTTCTAGACTATTAGTATTAGTGGGGTTACGGGAAGTAGAAGTGTGGATGATGTTATAAGTGGGGAGAGAAGTGGTGTGGGTTTTATATACTTTAGTTGTCAATTAATTTTTGTGCTGTTGGATGTAGGAAATATTGTCATTGAGATGGCATAAGTTAGGCGTATGTAGAAGTATAGGTTTATTAGTGTTAGTATAGCTATAGTAAGGGGAATAATAATGTTATTATTTTTTGTGAGTTCTTGTATAATGGCAAATTTAGGGGAAAAGCCTGTTAGTGGGGGTAAACCTCCTAGCGATATCATTATTAATGGAATTGCGGGCATTATTCATGTAATTTTGTTTCAGGTGTGTGATAGTGATAGGGTGGTTATATTTGAGTTTAGATAAAAGGTTATGAGTGTAGAGATTGTTAGGAAAATATAGATGAGTAGGGTTAAAGTGGTGATATTTGGGTCATGGTATAGTACTGCCGTCATTCATCCTATATAGGTGATTGAGGAATAAGCTAGGATTTTGCGTAGTTGTGTTTGGTTTAGTCCTCCTCAGCTTCCGATTATAATAGATAGGATTGATATTGTTAAGAGGATATTAACGTTGATGGATGAGAAAATTTGTAGTATGATTGACAAGGGGGCTAGTTTTTGTCATGTTAGAATGAGTATGGTAGGGATTAGAGGAGTGCCTTGGGTTACTTCTGGGAGTCAAAAGTGGAAGGGGGCTATTCCTAATTTTATTGTTAGGGCAATTAGTATTATTGTGGTTAGAGTTTGGTTTAGGGATGAATTAATTGTTCATTGTCCGGAAAATAGGTTGTTGAGGTAGATGGCTATTAGTAGAATTATGGATGCGGTTGCTTGTGTTAGAAAATATTTAGTGGCTGCTTCTGTGGAGCGGGGGCTTGAATTTTTTATTAGTACTGGTACAATGGCTAGTATATTTAATTCTAAGCCCATTCAAATGAGGAATCAGTGTGAGCTTAAAATTGTGATTATAGTTCCCATCATAATAGTGAGGGAAATAATGAAATGAGCTAGGGGGTTAATATTAGTACGGGAGGGATTTAACCAACATTTTCGGGGTATGGGCCCGATAGCTTATTTAGCTGACCTTACTATTTAGGATATAGTGTAATAGGTAGCACGGAGAGTTTTGAGTTCTCAGGCATGGGTTCGACTCCTATGATTCTAGAAATAAGGGGATTTAAACCTCTATAATTTACTCTATCAAAGTAACTCTTTTGTCAGACATATTTCTTATGTTTGGGGTGGAATTCCAGATGTCAGGGTTGGTATGGAAATATATCACATACATAGTGCTAGTGTAAGTGGTAAAAATTTTTTTCATAGGAGATGTATTAATTGGTCATAGCGAAATCGAGGGTACGCTGTTCGAATTCATAAAAATAGGGTGGTTAATAGGAGGGTTTTGGTTATAAAATTTATTGTATAGAGTTCTGATGAGGCTATATTGTAAGGTATGGCTAGGAAAATGGTAGTTGTTAGGGCATTTATTATGATAATATTTATATATTCTGCTATAAAGAATAGGGCGAATGAGCCTGCGGCATATTCAATGTTGAATCCTGAAACTAGTTCTGATTCGCCTTCTGTTAAATCGAAGGGGGCCCGATTGGTTTCTGCTAGTGTAGAAATGAATCATATTATTGCTATGGGTCATGATGGTAGTAAGAGTCAGGAGTGTTCTTGTGTTGTGATAAGTGATTGTAAGTTAAATGAGCCACTTATTAGTAGGGTTGATAGTAGGATGATGGCTAGGGTGACTTCGTATGAGATTGTTTGGGCTACTGCTCGTAATGCGCCGATTAGTGCGTAGTTTGAGTTAGATGCTCATCCGGATCATAAAATTGAATATACGGCTAGACTTGATGTTGCTAGTATAAATAAGAGGCCTAGGTTGAAGTTAATTAGGGGGTGTGGTATTGGAAGGGGGCTTCATATAAGGAGAGCGATTGATAAGGCTAAGGCTGGGGCAGTTATATATAGGGTTGAAGCAGATGTGGTGGGTAGTAAAGGTTCTTTTGTGAAGAGTTTTATTGCATCAGCAATTGGTTGAAGTATCCCATAGGGGCCTACGATGTTAGGGCCTTTGCGAAATTGTATATACCCTAATATTTTTCGTTCTATAAGTGTTAAGAATGCTATAGCAATTAGGGCGGGGATAATAAGTAGGAGTAAATTTACTATGAACATGTTGTTAAGAAGAGGAGTTGAACCTCTGGTTGTAAAGTTTTAAGTTTTATGCAATTGCCGGGCTCTGCCATCTTAACTAGCTCTATTCTTGGGCTGGAATAGTAATTTGTTAAATTGAGATAATGATCATTTGATCTGTGAGGGCGCTTTGTGAAGTAGGCTCTATTTCTCTTGTCCTTTCGTACTAGGAGGAATATTTAATAGATAGAAACCGACCTGGATTTCTCCGGTCTGAACTCAGATCACGTAAGACTTTAATCGTTGAACAAACGAACCTTTAATAGCTGCTGCACCATTGGGATGTCTTGATCCAACATCGAGGTCGTAAACCCTATTGTCGATATGGACTCTAAAATAGGATTGCGCTGTTATCCCTAGGGTAACTTAGTCCGTTGATCAAGTTATTGGGTCAATGGGAATAGGTTTACTTAGACTGGTGAAGTCTTGGTGTGTGTCTTTCGGAGGTTCTATTATACTCCGAGGTCACCCCAACCAAAGTTTATAATACATGTACAGTAGGTTAATGTCTGTTGATTTTTTAAATTGTTAGTTTGTATTATTAAATTAAAGCTCCATAGGGTCTTCTCGTCTTATTTAATTATATCCGCCTCTTCACGGATAGGTCAATTTCACTGATTAGAAGTAAGAGACAGTTAAACCCTCGTGTGGCCATTCATACAAGTCCCTATTTAGAGAACAAGTGATTATGCTACCTTTGCACGGTCAGGGTACCGCGGCCGTTAAACACATGTCACTGGGCAGGCAGTGCCTCTAATACTGATAATGCTAGAGGTGATGTTTTTGGTAAACAGGCGGGGGTAGAGTTTGCCGAGTTCCTTTTACTTCTTTTAATCTTTCCTGGATGCATGCCTGTGTTGGGTTAACAGTTTGGGTAAAAGTTATATTAAGTTATAGTGTGTAGTAATTAGGCTGTTAATTGACAGTAGTTGTTTCGGTCTGAAATAAGCTTATGCGTGGAGAATGTTTTCATGTTACTTATACTAACATTGTTACTTCTATTGAGTAATAGATTGATCCAATATGTTTTAGGAGTTCGGTAGGATGTATGGAATTAGGGATAGTCTTATATTGAGCTTGAACGCTTTCTTAATTGATGGCTGCTTTTAGGCCAACTGTGGTGGTAGTATGTCTTACTCTCTGTAAAAGGTTGTTCTCTAGGGTCTAAAGAGCTGTCCCTCTTTAGACTAACGGTTAAATTTACGAGTGGATTGTGCGGTTCTGTAAGTAAATTTAAGGTTGAACTAAGATTCTGTCTTGGATAACCAGCTATCACCAAGCTCGGTAGGTTTGTCGCCTCTACCCATAGATTTTCCCACTATTTTGCCACATAGATGGGTGTGCTCTTTTAGCTATCTTTGGGTAGCTCGTTTGGTTTCGGGGTACATCATTAAAGTTCTCTGTACAAAGTTGTTTCTAGTTAATTCATTATGCAGAAGGTAAAAGGGTTTGTCTTTGCTTTTTTATGCTTTGTTGGTTTTTATCTTTCCCTTGCGGTACTGTATCTATTGCGCCTGATTATAATTTCTATCGCCTATACTTTTATAGTGGGTAAATGATTTAATTATTGTGTTTTAAGTAATATAGTGGGGGAGGGTTTGGGCTAGAGTTGGCTCAAAGCGATCATTTGTTGATGAGATCTTTCGGGTGTAGGCCGAATGCTTTAGTTTAAGCTACACTTTGATTCATCCAAGCGCACTTTCCAGTACGCTTACCATGTTACGACTTATCTCCTCTATACCAGTGTGTAGTAGTTTGTTATTAATATACTTTTGTGTGATGTTTGAGGAGGGTGACGGGCGGTGTGTGCGTGCTTAATGGCCTTGCTTCAATCAAGCTCTCTATTCTTGATTTACTGCTAGATCCACCTTGGGCCTTTAAATTTCATAAAGGTTGTCGTATAGATTTTCTGATTTAGAAAATGTAGCCCATTTCTTCCCACTTCATTGGCTGCACCTTGACCTAACGTTTTTATGATGATACTCCTGCTTACTTTACGATCTTTAAGGAGTTTGCTGAAGATGGCGGTATACAGGCTGAGGGCGAGAAGTGGTGAGGTTTATCGGGGTGTATCGATTATAGAACAGGCTCCTCTAGACGGATGTAAAGCACCGCCAGGTCCTTTGAGTTTCAAGCTGTTGCTTGTAGTATTCTGGCGAATAATCTTGTTATTTAGGTTATTGAGGTTTAGGGCTAAGCATAGTGGGGTATCTAATCCCAGTTTGTGCCTTAGCTATGGTGTATTCAGTATATTAAAGCCACTTTCGTAGAATATTTTACTGTAACCAGGATTTTTTACAATTTAGTTATAGGTTAGCTTTATTTGAAGTATATTCTTAAACACTCTTTACGCCGTGCTCTATTAACTTGAGTTAATCGTATGGCCGCGGTGGCTGGCACGAAATTGACCAACTCTGGTGATCAGTATAACTTAGTTAAACTTTCGTTTATTGCTAAAGGTCTATCACTGCTGTCTCCCGTGGGGGCGTGGCTGAGCAAAGTGTTTTGAGCTGCATGTGTGCGTGCTTGATACTTGCTCCTCATATTGTAATTATTTGAGGGCATTTTCACAGGGTTGCGGATGCTTGCATGTGTAATTTTACTGAGAGCTAATAGAAAGGCTAGGACCAAACCTGTGTGTTTATGGGGTGGTTAGTACCCGTCTAGACATTTTCAGTGTCTTGCTTTAAACATTAAGCTACATTAAC